ACACCCATTAAAAAAAAGTATTTTGTTTTGGTTCGGCCCGTAATCACATATGAAATAGCTGATGGGATAAATTTAGCAAAACTTTTCACTCAAGATCTCTTGCAGGAAAAAGATAATGTCCAACTTAGAATTGTCAATTATATCCTTTATGGAAACGGAAAGTCAATTCGTGGAATTTTTCACACAAGTATTCAATTAGTTCGGACTTGCTTAGTATTGAATTGGGACCAAGAAAAAAATGGTTCTATAGAAGAAGTTCATGCTTCTCTTGTTGAGGTAAGGGCAAATGATCTGATTCAAAATTTCATAAAAATTGAGTTAGTAAAGTCTAGTCTTTCATATGGCGAAAAAAGGTATGATACGGCGGGTTCGGGATTGATCCCCGATAATGGATTAGATTGCACCAATATCAACCCTTTTTTTTCGAAAGTGAAGATTTCAGTAGTTACTCAGCATCAAGCAACTATTGGTACATTGTTGAATCAAAATAAGGCTTTGATAATTTTGTCATCATTCAATTGTTCTCGAGTTGGCCCACGTCCATTCAATGGTTCGAAATATAACATCACGGCAAAAGAATTGAATCCCATAATTCTAATTAGGGATTTGTTGGGTCCCCTAGGTACTATTGTATCTAAAATAGTGAACTTTTATTCAGCTTACTATTTAATAACTCATAATAAGATCTTGGTAAACAAATATTGGATACTTGATAATTTGAAAGCGACTTTCCAAGTATTTGAAGTACTTAAATACTGTTTAATAGATGAAAATAGAAGGATTTATAATCCCAACCCATGCAATACCATCATTTTGAATCCATCCCATTTGAATTGGTGCTTTTTACACCACAATTATTGTGAAGAAACATCCACAATAATTAGCATTGGACAATTTATTTGTGAAAATCTATGTCTAGTTAAATATGGGACACATATAAAAAAATCTGGTCAAATTTTAATTGTTCATGTTGATTCCTTAGTTATAAGATCAGCTAAGCCGTATTTGGCTACTCCAGGAGCGACTGTTCACGGACATTACGGAGAAACCCTTTCTGAAGGAGATACATTAGTTACATTTATATATGAAAAATCCCGATCTGGTGACATAACGCAGGGACTTCCAAAAGTGGAGCAAATCTTAGAAGTGCGTTCGATTGGTTCAATATCGATGAACCTTGAAAGGAGAGTCGAAGGTTGGAACGAACGTATACCAAGAATTCTTGGAATTCCTTGGGGATTCTTAATTGGAGCTGAGCTAACTATAGCCCAAAGCCATATCTCTTTGGTTAATAAGATCCAAAAGGTTTATCGATCTCAAGGGGTGCAGATTCATAATAGACATCTAGAGATTATTGTACGACAAGTAACATCAAAAGTGTTGGTTTCAGAAGACGGAATGTCTAATGTTTTTTCGCCTGGAGAATTAATCGGATTGCTGCGAGCAGAACGAGCAGGGCGTGCTTTAGACGAAGCAATCTGTTATCGGGCAATTTTATTAGGAATAACGAGGGCATCTCTGAATACTCAAAGCTTCATATCTGAAGCAAGTTTTCAAGAAACTGCTAGAGTTTTAGCAAAAGCTGCTCTACGGGGGCGTATTGATTGGTTGAAGGGTTTGAAAGAAAATGTAGTTCTGGGGGAAATTATCCCTATCGGTACCGGATTTAAAAAATTAGTGCACCGTTCAAGGCAAGACAAAAACATTCATTTTGAAATAAAAAAGAAAAATGTATTCAAGTTGGAAATGAGAGATATTTTGTTACACCATCGAGAATTTTTTTGTTCTTGTAGCCCAAAGAATTTCCATGACACATTAGAAAATGCATTTACGCGATTTCATAATTCCTAAGCAGATATTTTTTCTTTTTCCTTTCTAGTTTTGTTAAGTAAAAAAATGAAGTAAGTAATAAAAAAAAATTAATAGTTCGGACTATGTATCAATGGTCAACCTCGTTATAAGGCTCCGTAGGAACAATTAGTAATTTCTAAAAAAAAAAGAGAAAGCGCGGGAAAAATGACAAGAAGGTATTGGAACATCCATTTGGAAGAGATGATGGAGTCGGGAGTTCATTTTGATCATGGTACTAAGAAATAGAATCCTAGAATAGTCCCTTACATTTCTGCAAAGCGTAAAGGTATTCATATTACAAATCTTACTAGAACTGCTCGTTTTTTATCAGAAGCCTGTGATTTAGTTTTTGATGCAGCAAGTCGAGGAAAACCTTTTTAATGGTTGGTACCAAAAATAAAGCAGCGGATTTAGTAGTCTCAGCTGCAATAAGGGCTCAATGTCATTATGTTAATAATAATAAAAAATGGCTCGGTGGTATGTTAACGAATTGGTCCACTACAGAAACGAGACTTCATAAGTTCAGAGACTTAAGAGGAGAACAAAAGATGGGGAAAATCAACTGTCTCCCTAAAAGAGATGCAGCAATGTTAAAGAGAAAATAATCGACTTTGCAAACATATCTGGGTGGGATCAAATATCTGACTGGGTTGTCCGATATTGTAATCATCGTTGATCAGCAAAAAGAATATACAGCTCTTCGAGAATGTGTCATTTTGGGAATTCCAACAATTTGTTTAATCGATACAAATTGTGACCCGGATCTTGCAGATATTTCGATTCCAATCAACGATGACGTTATAGCTTCAATCCGATTGATTCTTAACAAATTAGTATCCGCAATTTGTGAGGGTCGTTCTAGCTATATAAGAAGTCATTGATTATGATTATGTTATGATTAAGAATAATAAGATTAGTTAATTATTTTTATTTATTAGATTGGTTACTATTCTTGTCTTGCATTTTTTAAAAGAGATAAAATGGGATATTATGTTATGTGATTTCTTGGTATTTTAAATATATGATTAATGATGAAAGTAGATAAGTTGAAAAAGAGATGGTTGAATCAAAATAATTTTTTTTTTTAGTTTGATTTCTGTCAGAGGGCAATATGAATGTTATACCATGTTCCATTAAAACACTCAAAGGATTCTACGATATATCAGGTGTAGAAGTAGGCCAACATTTATATTGGCAAATAGGAGGTTTACAAATTCATGCTCAAGTACTTATCACTTCTTGGGTAGTAATTGCTATTTTATTGGGGTCAGTTATCATAACTGTTCGGAATCCACAAACTATTCCTACCGACGGGCAGAATTTCTTTGAATATGTTCTTGAATTTATTCGAGACTTGAGTAAAACTCAGATTGGAGAAGAATATGGACCTTGGGTTCCCTTTATTGGAACCATGTTCTTATTTATTTTTGTTTCTAATTGGTCTGGAGCTCTTTTACCTTGGAAAATCATACAGTTACCTCATGGAGAGTTGGCTGCCCCCACGAATGACATAAATACTACTGTTGCTTTAGCTTTACTCACGTCCGTGGCATATTTTTATGCGGGTCTTACCAAAAAAGGATTGGCTTATTTTGGAAAATACATTCAACCAACTCCAATCCTTTTACCAATTAACATCCTAGAAGATTTCACAAAACCCTTATCTCTGAGTTTTCGACTTTTCGGAAATATATTGGCGGATGAATTAGTAGTTGTTGTTCTTGTTTCTTTAGTACCTTCAGTAGTTCCTATCCCTGTCATGTTTCTTGGATTATTTACAAGCGGTATTCAAGCTCTCATTTTTGCAACTTTAGCCGCGGCTTATATAGGGGAATCCATGGAGGGTCATCATTGATTAGTTTTCAAAAGAGTCTTCTTTTTTTAAGCTTACCCCGACTGAGGCAATGCATGGTTCAAGAAAATATACTTGGTTCGGTAACATATACATATATAGATAGAAATAAGAAATCCATATGTATATATGACTAGAGTTCTAAGAGGAAAGATAGACGATATTACGAAGGATGGGTTAGGGAGATCACACTATATATATGTCTATATGTAATGTCTATAAGTCCAGCTACAGTTTCTGTATATTTTTCGACGAATTATTCTAGAATCTGATTCAATAAAAAATGCGGGCGGTTTCCGTTATGAAAGAAACAAATGTATATGTGATAGTAGATATATATTAGTTATATATAGGGTTTATCCCTATCTATATATTTTTTTTTTTTCGAAGTTTTAGTTACTTCGATTCGATATTTTTTAGTGATCAAATAAGTAAGAATTTCTTGGTTGATTGTATCATTAACCATTTTTTTTTGGTGCGAGGAACCTATCATCATGAATCCACTGATTTCTGCCGCTTCCGTTATTGCTGCTGGATTGGCCGTAGGGCTTGCTTCTATTGGACCTGGAGTTGGTCAAGGTACTGCTGCAGGCCAAGCCGTAGAAGGTATTGCGAGACAACCAGAAGCAGAAGGAAAAATAAGAGGCACCTTATTGCTTAGTCTAGCTTTTATGGAAGCTTTAACCATTTATGGGCTCGTTGTGGCATTAGCACTTTTATTTGCAAATCCTTTTGTTTAATTTCACCCTAGAATGAAAATGTAAAAAAGTGCATTACACACTTTTTCCTATTTTATTAATTCGTTGTGGTTTGCTTCTGTGAATTATATCACTACTTTACTCCAACAAATACATAATTGTTGGAACAATACCCCGGGAAAGACTGATTTGAGGATGACGAATTAGTGGATTTGCTCGCTTTATTCCTTCCCGTCCTTCGGTTAGTACGATGGAATTTTTACTTTCTTTTTAGGAAGTGTTTGAACAGGGGAAATATTTTGCAATTTCTACAAGACCTAGGACCCAACTTAATAAGTATCTTATCGGAAACTTAAAACAAAGAAAAAAATTAAGAAAAAGAAATCGATCAAAAAAGGGCAAGTCAAGTGATACAAAAAGAACTCTGTTCTTTGTTAGTCCTATCTATAAGAGGAGAGCATATGAAAAATGTAACCGATTCTTTCGTTTCCTTAGGCCACTGGCCATCTGCCGGGAGTTTCGGGTTTAATACCGATATTTTAGCAACAAATCTAATAAATCTAAGTGTAGTGCTTGGTGTATTGATTTTTTTTGGAAAG